AAGATCTATTTCTATATACTATAGAAATATTTTAGCTTTAATAAAAAGACTATTTAGAAAAAATAGTAATAGTAAATTAGTAGGACTATTGATACACAAGCTAAATATAAGAATAGATAAGAGGAAATTCGACCCCCCCCTATATATTTAATACCTTCTCCTAGAAAGAAACTTGCAACGCCAATCCCATTAGTAACTCCATCAATTACTCGTCGATCAAAAGAATGAGTTAGTTGAGCTAATCCTCGTACACCCCTAATGAATACTTTTTCGTAATAAACGTCTATGTAGCCGCGATTGTATGACCAGTTGTATATGACATTTATTATTTGTTCTAAACGAATTCTCATTTTAGAATCTATTTTAGCAAATGAATTGATTAAGTACAAATTTTGTCGATCTGAATAGACAGACCCATATAGAACAGATGCTATAAATATTCCGAAGTAGGCTATACTAACTGAATAAAATGCATTCGTCAAAAATTTATACCAATCTTCATCAGTTGAATTCTGATGGAAAAGTTTCATCGATGGGGTTAACCATTTCGATAATATGTCAACCTCCATTACTTCGTGCCCGAAATTAATTCCTATGCATCCAACGAACAAAGTCAATATGGCCAATATAAGCAGGGGAAATAACATGGTATTGTCCGATTCATGCGGATATAGTAAAGTATGAGAGTCTTTTTTGAAAAAATGAGTACTAAAAGATGATCGCATGGTTCTGACATAACCGGCAATTTTATATGTATTAGAAAACGAGCAATTGGAAAAGGAGGACTTGTCATTATTATTCCTTGTTGTTAAAAGCAAATTGCTGCTAACAGGTTTGGAACCTTCTTGCCCCCATATGGATATTGAATAGAAGGAACTATTTGTGTGTCCGCTGTAATTTTGAAAATGACTACGTAAATGCCCTTCGAAAGTAAGTAAATACATACGAAACATATAAAATGCAGTTAATCCTGCTGTGTAGAAAGCTATTATCGCAAAAATCGGTGAATACAACCAACTATCATTAAGAATTTCGTCTTTGGACCAAAAACAAGCGAGGGGTGGAATACCACAAAGAGAAAGTGTACCTAAAAAAAAAGTTGTTTTTGTAATTGGCATATATTTGGTTAAACCGCCCATAAGAACCATGTTCTGACTCTTAGTCGGAGAATACCCAATAATGGGTTCCATGGAATGAATGATTGATCCAGACCCTAAAAACAATAATGCTTTAGAATAAGCATGAGTGATCAAATGGAATAAAGCGGCTCGATAAGAACCTATACCCAAAGCTAACATAATGTATCCCAATTGAGACATCGTGGAATAAGCTAAACTTCTCTTAATATCTCTTTGAGCAAGAGCTAAGGTAGCTCCTAATAGTACCGTTATTACACCTATCAAAGATATGATATTCATTATGTAAGGTATGGCTATGAAAAGAGGAAGAAGCCGAGCTACAAGAAAAATTCCTGCGGCTACCATAGTAGCCGCATGTATCAGAGCCGAAATAGGAGTGGGTCCCTCCATAGCATCAGGTAACCATACATGAAGTGGGAATTGCGCAGATTTAGCAACTGCACCGAGGAATAATAAGAAGGCACAAAGCGTAGCAAATGAGGAATTCATCTCATTGTTATTAATGATCGAATCATTGAATATTTCGAATAAATCCTGAAATTCGAAACTACCTGTTATTAAATAAAAACCTAAGATTCCTAATAATAAACCAAAATCCCCCACACGATTGGTCACAAACGCTTTTTGACAGGCATTTGCTGCAATTGGTCGGGTAAACCAAAAACCTATTAACAGATAGGAACACATTCCCACTAGTTCCCAAAAAATATGGATTTGTATCAAATTGGGACTAGTAACTAATCCCAGCATCGCTGTATTGAAAAAACTCATATAAGCAAAAAATCTCAAATATCCTCGGTCATGAGACATATAATTATCACTATAGATAAGAACCATGATTCCAACAGTAGTGATTAATATCGACATAATAGAAGTAAGTGGATCAATCAAGTAGCCGAATTCTAAGGAAAAATCACTAGTGATGCTCCAAGACCATAGATATTCATAAATTGAGCTACCATTTATTTGCTGGATCGCCAGCTTGGTGGAAAAGACCATAACTATACTTAACAATAAAACAGCGGGAAAAGCCCATATACGACGAATATTTTTTGTTGCTGTCGGATTAAGCAGGAGTTCCAATCCTATTAACATAGTAACTAGAAGCGGAACGAAAGGGATAATCCATGCATATTGATATGTGCGTTCCATAACCATAATAATAAAATTAAATCAAACCTTTTTCCTCTATTTTCTTCTAATTAATTATATTAATTATTGTTCCCAATTCATATTCATCACCAGTTCTTATTTATTTTTTTTTTAAAACACAAACCAAAATAAGGATACGAAAAGAATATTCTTTTTCATTAATCTCGCTCTTCCTCGACTATTTAAAATTTGACCCAAGGAGTTACAATTGAATTGGTCAAATGATATAATTAAGCAAATTATTGCTTAATACTAGGGGTGAAGTAATTATTAGCTTTTGATATGGATCATGAGATTCACAAATAACTCAACCCAACAAGATCTTTTATCCAAAATCATTAACTAATTTCAATTTCATTTGAAACTGATTGATTGGCTTCCACCAGAACTTGTGGGAAATTCTATGATACTTGTAACCTCCCATATGGGTGAAGTAAGAAGGTGAAGTAAGAGGTTACTTAAATTGCCTTAATCAAGTTCAAGTAATGTTCAAGTAATGGATCATTGAACAAAAGTATTATTTGAATCGTGGGGGCGCTATGCTTTAATGGGATCAATTGGTAGAGAAAATCTTATTGTTTTATCTCATGTAGGTAATGAATTTCTGGTTATTGTTATTAAATGTATTACGACGGTAGGTATATGTAGGTTATATATATGGTCTATTTGAAATAGACTGAGATAGGAATTGTAACCTTTTATTTTATTTATTTTTCTTTTTATATTATTTATCTGCGGGGGTCGATTTCATCGGTAGTTGATACCATCGATCCTAATGAATGGAGATATGAAACAATTAGTACAATTTTCTTTCTTCTGAGATTTTCATTGTATGCAATAATAATGATAATGAATACTTCAAAAAGAGAAAAAAGATAACTATTTTTTTCTATGAGAGTTATACCTAGCGAATCGAATCTCCTTTCTTTTTATTCTCCAACTTGAGTTTGAGTCCCTAGCAATAATTTAGTTGAGTCCCTATTATTTAGTTGAGTCCCTATTATATGCTATATGCGCATATTTGTATGTTATGAAGAAAATCTATAAACTAAATAATAGATATATGAATAGAAAGAATTAATGATCTATTTTGAACAATACATGTCTTTCACATTCAACTTAGAAAAGTTCATTTTTGCATGGCGGTTCCAAAAAAACGTACTTCTATATCAAAAAAGCATATTCGTAGAAATTTTTGGAAGAGAAAGGGATATTGGGCAGCGGTAAAAGCTTTTTCTTTAGCTAAATCCATTTCTACCGGTTATTCAAAAGGTTTTTTTGTACGACAAAAAAAATGAAATAAAAAAAGCAAAGAATAAATAATAATGTGATAAGAAACCCTTCAAATGATCTAAATCAACATCAATCAATGATTGGATAAATTAATGATTCTGTATCATATACTGGGCCCTCAAAATGGCACTATTTGTGTTTTGTTTGAAAAAAGGGCGTTATTAGACGCAAGATACAAGGTTCAATATAGTGAATAGAGTGCATTTTTATATGATTTGCGAGATGGGGATTGCCATTTTCCCCATCGATTCACTATTACTAAGCTTTAAGGTAAGCTAGTAACAATTATGGAACCTTCAAATATTGACTTGAATGGCTATTCTTCGATTGATTCAATAATCATCTATTGCAATTGCATTGAACCTCTCAATATCGACGATTGAATATGCATGAGTTAGTATTACTTCGAACAAGCCGCCATGGTGAAATCGGTAGACACGCTGTTCTTAGGAAGCAGTGCTAGAGCATCTCGGTTCGAGTCCGAGTGGCGGCATTCTCTAAAACAAAAAAGGACACAACGGATCCTTTAATTTGATACCATATTTACATTCGGTAATTAAGGAAGGGTTCCCTTTTTTTATAACTATAAAAACAAAAAATGATTGTTTATGATATTTGCAACTTTAGAACATATATTAACTCACATATCTTTTTCGATCATTTCAATTGTGATTCCTACTCATCTGATGACCTTGGTCTATGAAATTGTAGGACTATGTGATTCGTCAGAAAAAGGCATGATAGCTACTTTTTTCTGTATAACAGGATTATTAGTTACTCGTTGGATTGATTCGGGACATGTACCATTAAGTGATCTATATGAATCATTAATGTTCCTTTCATGGAGTTTCTCCCTTATTCATATAGTTCCATATTTTAGAAACTATAAGAATTTTTTCAGTAAAATAACCGCCCCAAGCGCTATTTTGACCCAAGGCTTTGCCACTTCGGGTCTTTTAACTAAAATGCATCAATCCGCAATATTAGTGCCTGCTCTCCAATCCCGTTGGTTAATGATGCACGTAAGTATGATGTTGTTGAGCTATGCAGCTCTTTTATGTGGATCATTATTATCCATAACTCTCCTGGTCATTACGTTTAGAAGAAAGATAGATATTTTCGGTAAAACCAATCATTTATTAATTAGTTCATTTTCTTTTGATGAGACCCAATACATGAATTTTTCGTTTAGAAATTATCACAGGTATCAATTGACTCAGCGATTGGATTATTGGAGTTATCGTGTCATTGGCTTGGGTTTTACCCTTTTAACTATAGGTATTCTTTCAGGAGCAGTATGGGCTAATGAGGCATGGGGATCTTATTGGAATTGGGACCCCAAAGAAACCTGGGCATTTATTACTTGGACCGTATTCGCGATTTATTTACATACTAGAACAAATAAAAGTTTGCAAG